AAACCTCCACCTTTTCCGATGATGTTTTTAAAAAATGAACTTCGTTAATTGATTCAGAACATCTGTTACTCAATAGTATCTGTCAATACTTAAAACAAAGAAGGAATCACTCGATTTACCCTTTTTGGATGACTCACAATTATATATAAATAGAATATATTTCTATCAATCAGATATCATGCAAACCCTTTCTATACTAATAGAATAGAACCTTACTCCATTTAATCTAATAAATATTTAATCTAATAAAAGTGAATTTTTTTTTTATAAGTTCGTTGAAATTGAAGAAGTTCTATATTGCTCAATAAATTGACCTATATTTATTTGTCCACTACCACTATGTTACGTAAGAAATCTAAAAAAGGATTATGATAAAATAAACCTATATAAAAAAAAAAAAAAAAATGAAAACTACAAATATCCATTTTTTACGAACGGGATCGAGAATCTTTATTAATTCGACACAAGAAAGGGTTGGGTAAAATTCCGTTTCTTGTGTCAAGGACTAGGAGACGAACAATCTCCCCTAAAATCCTTTGTTCCTCTCATTTATACTTTGGTTTCTATTCTCCGCTTATTTATCTTTTGTTTTGATTCTAGTCAAATAGAAAACTATTGATTCATTCTATATCATACCGTTTCAATTTGGATTGAAAAAACAAATAAATAAAGAAGAGTTAAGTAAAACAGTCGCCTTCACAATATACTATGACCAGGAATGCGGTATTAAGTAATTCCCGAAATCCGGTAGAATGTAGAATGGAGAATAAAGAATATAAATAAGCAAAATTTTTTTGATCATACATAATTCCCAACAAAAATTTGTTTCTTTTTAGAGCTTGATGTTGATAAATCCGCAGATCTAGAAATTCATTTCGGACAATTGAACCTTCTCAAACTGTTTCTTTTTAAGAACCAAAAAGATTTGTGCCAAAATAACAGATGCCAAGAAGAGCAAAAGACCTTGGACACGTAATGGATCTTGAAGTACTATTTCCGCATCTCCCTGACCAAATCCACCCACATTAGGATTACTCGTTAATGGTTGATCAAGTTTGATGGATTCGCCCTCTGAAACAAGAAGTTCCGGTCCTGGAGGGATAATATCAACCACTTGACGTCCATCCGATGCATCCGCTATGGTTATTTCGTACCCCCCTTTTTCTTTTCGTATTATTTTGCTTACTATACCTGCTGCTGTAGCATTATAAACATTATTGTTACTCTTGCTCCCGTCGGGATAAATCTGACCCCTTCCCCTGTTCCCGCCTACATATATGGGATATTTTAAGAAGTGCACATCTTTCTTAGTAGCGGGGTCCGGGGAAAGAATAGGAAAGGTGATTTCACTATATTTCTGACCAGGAACCGGACCTATCACAAGAATATTTTTTTTAGTGGGACGATAGCTCTGAAAAGACAGATTTCCTATCTTTTCTTTAATCTCGGGCGAAATACGATCGGGAGGGGCTAATTCAAACCCCTCGGGTAAAATAAGAACAGCCCCGACATTCAAAGCTCCTTTTTTACCATTAGCAAGAACTTGTTTCAGTTGCAGATCATAAGGAATTCGAACAACTGCTTCAAATACAGTATCAGGAAGTACCGCTTGTGGAACCTCGATATCCACGGGTTTATTAGCTAAATGGCAATTGGCACATACAATACGGCCAGTCGCTTCTCGTGGATTTTCATAACCCTGCTGTGCAAAAATGGGATATGCATTTGAAAGGGGTGCCTGGGTTAGTATATATATCATGAGCGATACGGAAATGGATCGAGTAATCTCTTTCTTTATCCAAGAAAAGGTATTTTTAGTTTGCATGGTCCAATCATTGATCCCGAAAATTTCTACAATAAAATTAGGTAGGTCGCTAGTATAGTTCCCTATCTATAATTTTGCTATTTACTTAAATATTAAATATAAATAATTTTACTGGAATATTGGAGAAATCCCTTGGATGGGTAGTAAGTACAATTTTGAATGTTTTGCTTATGTACAAAGTAACAAATATTATAATTGGATCGTTCGATCACTTTTCAGTCATTCATTGAATGATAAATCACTACAAGTGAAGGAGATACACGATTTAAATAACGAAAGATCCAATATTTAAAAATTGTATCTAAAATGACTGGAAAAGTAGAAACAAGACCGGATATAATTTGATCATTATGAGCAAATCCAAAATCTTTGTAGACAGAGCCAATCATTAATTCCCAACCGTGGGGCGAATGGAATCCTATACATAAATCAGTTAATAAAAGAATAGAAAAAGCTTTTATTGTGTCGCTTAAGTTGTATAGGAATTCTTGAAACCAAGAGTTAAGAATAACAAGTTCTTCATTACCTAGAATAGAATAACCACTTAGAATACCGAAACAGATTATATTTGTCGAGAAGTGTAAAATTGTATGGATGCGATCCTCGTTGTGCATCTTGATCAATTGGATCGTTTCTTTGTAGATTTCGATGCGAGGCTTTTGTAAATGTGTTTCCGGGTATTCCTTTATCATTTCGTCCAAACGTAAGAGTTCCTCTAAGTCTATGAATTCTTTTAGAATACTCTTTTCTTGAATATCATTCAAAAAAATTTCGGATTGCCTAGTATTCCACCAATTAGTAAACCAAGATTCCAGACTTTTATTAAATGAGAGAGAGATCCACCAAGGCAAAAATACTATAGATGCAAGATATAGAAGGGAAATTAATACTTTCTTTTTTGCCATTTTTTCGTCTGTGAATTTTTAAATTTTTAATGAACGCACCTCATTCGTCGACTCTATATGATACTAATATTTCTATCAAGCATAAGTTCTATTACAAGTCATCGATGTATTTCCGGATTTTTTTGTGATTCAGTACAGCGGTTAGTCCTTGAATTTAGAAAGAATATAGAATAAGAAAGAGCCCTCTTCAAATTAAATTAATAGTAGTCGGATTTCGAGACGAAAGAACTCCCGTTCTATCAAAATATCAACTATTTAGAAAAAAAATTCTTTACTTTATGATGAAATGTTTTGTTTTGATATATGATGAATCTATCATTTAGATTTGTTACTGAATTGAGTTAAGTGGATTTACATACGCATAAAAAAAATTGTGGACATAAACAATTTAGTTTTAGAATTGTTTCATATACGTTTGCTTTGGCTCGAGTAAGCGTTCTGAAGAAACTTCAGTTAAGTTATGCTATAGAAAAAAAGATGATTCTTGAGTTTTTTATCTCTTGCAAAGTATTCATTCTTCAGTTCCTTTTTTCAAAATACTTCAATTGGTACACGCAAGAAATAGGCCAATTCAGCAGCTTTTTGCTCAATCTCTCGTGGAGTAAAATTCTCATCAGTACGAGTCAAGGGAATGGCTCCTTGTCCTTTTATTTCCATATAAAGGACACGACGAGCATAAATACCCTCTTTAATTTCTATTCTGATGGACTGAATGTCTTTCATAAGGAATTGGAGGAATATGCGACGATTTTTTCCAGGAAATCCCCAACGAAAAATACACACTATGCCCTCTTTTATATCGAATCGATCATAACCACTACCTACATTCCACGAAATTGTGCACCACAAATAGGAGCTAATAAAAAGACCTGCGATCCCATAGAAAGACATCACGATACCTTGTGGAAAAAAAATTATTTGCTGAGAAGGAAATAAAGATATAAAATTCCTACCAAAATAACTGGACGTTCCAACCAATAAAAACCCTAATGAACCTAAAAAAAGAATAAAGGCCCAACAGAAATTACTTGTTTTTCGAGACCCCGCTATAAGTTCTACCCATATACGTTCTGATCGCCAACTCATACTCTAACTAGACCTAGTTGCATTTTATTGGAATTGGGAGAATAACAAAAATAATTTTTTTTTTTACTTTTTTTTGTTTCCGAAGTAACTCTCATCAACCAGCACTATTATGATGTGAACCTTTAGGGATAATTCATCGAATTTCTTAGATCCAAACTAAAATAATAACATCCCTTTCATATGATTTCCTAATACATATATATTGACTTTACATTTCAGCAATTCTCCCCGATCCCGATCTATTTGAAAATAGTTATAATTCATTTATCATGTTTACACATACATAAGAGCTTATGCCCGAAGGAAGCCGCATATTATACCATATTTTACTAACTAGATATCCGTGTTATGATCCAAGTAAGTCTTGAAAAAAAATATATATATATAAGATTTTTCCTTGTTGTATCTAAAAAATCTTGTTTTTTTGAACATAAAGAGATAAAGAAGCCATTGCAATTGCCGGAAATACTAAGCCCACTAAAGGCACAAAAATGGAGGGGAGACTGTTGAGAGTTATCATAGAATGGGTACCTCGATTTAATATTTGTACCTGTTATTTATTGTTATATTTATTGTTTTATATTTGAACCTTATCCTTATATTGTTATAAAGATATCTTATAATTCATATATAATTGTTATATTATACTAAGTATACCTAAGTGAGTATATATATACTTAATAGGGATAGGGAGTCTATAAGTATATGTTTTAAGAAATATATATTAATTTAAGAAATATATATTAATTAATAAAATACAATAAATATATAAATAAATGGACCTATTCATCTTTCTACATGTTTCTAATTCATCTTTCTACATGTTTCTACATGAAATATATATATACGATAATCCACCCTTTTATTATTCGTATTAGTAGTTATTATCTTTTCTTGTCTTATAAATTTCATAATTTAATAAAATTTTAAAGTATTTCCTAAAAACTCCCAAAGAATTCGTTATAATACGATCCAACAAAAAGGATTCTTAGTGGGGGATTATTTTCGGGAGATATAGAAAGATGCAAGACCTTGTTAACTAATTCCACGGAAGAAAGCGAAAGAATTCACTCTTTTGTTTAATAGAGATTTCCTAGTTAGTATTAGTAACCAGGAATATCGATAAAAAAACGATCCGGATGGTTCTTTCTACAATTCAATCTTATGTTACCAAAGTCAAAATC